TATTTCCACTGATAATGGAGTGTCTACTGACCGGGTTTTGAATTAGATTGAATAGCCCCACCAAATCTAATTAATAGTTATGGAAGGAGCGAAAGCTACTTTGTATACAGTATACAGAGTATACAGACTCGTGAGAGTCTCTGACTGCAGGGGCAGTCAATCAATATTCGATTGGATGGATAATTGGCTTTTCCTTTTACTTAATGATAAAAAAGGGCAACAAAAAAACGAATAGATCTTTCTTATTATGACTCCATATTAGGTAACATTCCCTTTGATACTTCCAAAGAAAAGTGCTGCTATGTATTTTTTTTTTCATTTTTCCAGATTCTAGTAGAAATCATATACGAACTTGTTATAAGTCGATTTTTTGGAGTGTTTCATATTTATTTTTATTGGAGTCTTTCATCAAGGGTGTCGGGTCAGAATCCCTTTTTGACTCTGTACCAGTGATTCCACTATTATTAATAAACAATAATATTAATAAACAATAATGGAATAATTTCTTCATATTCATAGAGATGGGGGACATAATTCACATGGATATAGTAAGTCTCGCCTGGGCTGCTTTAATGGTAGTCTTTACATTTTCCCTTTCCCTCGCAGTATGGGGAAGAAGTGGCCTCTAGAGATACTACTAATTGAGTTGGGAAATCAAACTGTATCACTTTTTTTATAGATTTTTTCGCGATCGTTCTGCAAAGCCTTTTTAATTATTAAATATTAAGTTAATTAACAATAATTAAATATTTAATTCCATTTAGAATTTAGAAATTCTAGTGGCTTGAATTCTAGTTGTATTCTATTATATTTATATTATGAATCAAATAGAATTCATAATATATATGAATAATACTCTTTCACAATCCAAATCAAACAAATATTTCAAGAATTCCCCTATTCGTATTTTGAAAGGAAGGGGGATATGGATAATAGGAATTTTAGTCCAACTGAAGTTCGTCCTAAATTTTCTATTTCTCTGAACCGGCTCTTACCAGAGTTATATATGGACAATGAGGAAGAACGAGGAACGCCGGACCCCTTTTTACTTTTTATTTATTTATTTGTTTTTATTGTCTTTTTTACTGTTCAAAGAAAAACGTTCCGCTATTTAATATTTAATTTTAATAATAATAAGATCGTCCCTTGGTCAAGTCACATATTTCGCACTTACCACTTGTTTTATTATTTTAGAAAAAAGATTACTTTATTTCATTTTCTTTTATTAACTTGATTTTCTTTTAGTGATATATGCTCAATTTTGTTTTTCTTTCATTGATTTGATTCTTTTTTTAATGGATACCGGGATTCCTATTGAAAATAAGCAGAAATCTAGAAATTCGAAAATCGTAAGAGCTCCCTTTCGAGTATTTCAGATTGATTGGAATGAACAAAAATCGAATAGATGAAGTATAGAATTGAGATACTATGTACATTCCGTCTATTTAATTGATATTAACATGTATGAAGATACATATACATATTGGAGATTGATCTCTATTCCGTTTCTATCTTTCTACATTACAATAATAAAAATAGATAGTATGGTAGAAAGATTCATATATGAATCTTTCTACTATACTATCGGATCTCATAGACTACTGTCTAGTCCGTCCATTTCATTTAAGATGTGAAATTAGCATTTTTTTTCTTAAATCATTGATAAGAACTAAGAAGTCAAGTTTCATTCAAATTAATCACCTTGACTGACCGTTTTTACGTATATTATAAGCAAAAAGGCAGTAGGAACTAGAATGAGCAGTGCAGTAGCAATAAATGCGAGAATATTTACTTCCATAATCTCATCGTTTCCGTTTCGTTTTTTTTTCGCAATAACTCGGGATTTAATCCCATAGAGATGATAAACCTTTCGCTTGTAAATTCAATGGGATGAATTACATTTCGATGATAGCGAATGGGATCAATATCATGAATAACAATATCTGAGCTATCAAATCGATTCATCGTCGAGACTTGAATAGTATAACATAGGCAGATCTTTTATCCACACACCGAATACAAACTTTGATTCCTGATTCAATCAAAAGAATCCCTTTCCTTTTATGTATTTTTATATTTATTTTTATTTCTCATTCTTTTCCACTCTGTTTTTTCTATAATCGACCGCCTTCCTTGTACAACCACCTAACCGCTTTCCACTTCCATTGTTTCCAAATGGTTTACTGATAAACCAAACAAAGAATCGAAACAAAATAGAAAAAAAAAAGGAAACGAAAGATACCATTAGACATGAAATTCTACCATTTGGACTCACTTTAACCGAAAGTGGCGAGATATATTGATGTATTTTCTGTATTGGATTTGGGTCCGTCGGGACTGACGGGGCTCGAACCCGCAGCTTCCGCCTTGACAGGGCGGTGCTCTGACCAATTGAACTACAATCCCAGGGAAATAAAATGTTACATTCTTATGATTTCATTCAAACCATTTCTATTTAGATCAAAATCCCCCCGTTGTAACAGGGATGCGGGTGATATATTGATATCCACACGGATATACACTTTAGTGAGAGCAGCGCGGATTACTAGTAATCCTTTCTTTCGTTATTGCCAAATCGATTGATAACCCATTTTTCAATGAAAAAAAGAGTCTTTTTTTTGTCTTATTCTTTGCATTAATCTTTGCATTAAACTTTATACGTTCTATTTAATGATCCTGATATGAATCTAGATCGTTAGCAAGATCAGAATTTATGGGAACAAATAACTGGAGCAAATAAAAAAATAAATAGCGGTAGGGATATATCAGAAAATTGGACTTTTTTTATTCTTTATTCTTTCGTATCTGGCATTTCTGGAAAACAAAAGGGGTTATATCATTTCATGGTGGATCAGCGAATTATTGGGCCGAGCTGGATTTGAACCAGCGTAGACATATTGCCAACGAATTTACAGTCCGTCCCCATTAACCGCTCGGGCATCGACCCAGGAAGAATCAATTCTAGGCTTATTGATAATCCGCGATCAACTTCCTTTCGTAGTACCCTACCCCCAGGGGAAGTCGAATCCCCGCTGCCTCCTTGAAAGAGAGATGTCCTGAACCGCTAGACGATGGGGGCATACTTGCCCGACTGCCATCATACTATGCTCATAGTATGAACAGTTTTTAGAAATTGTCAATATAATAATGGAATAGTATGACTGGATCTGAAGGATCTTTCCGTCTTTTATGATCCCATACCAATAGCCTTTTTTGTTTTGATTCGTTATTTCTATTTCTATTCATCAATCACTCATTCTAATCAGCATTCTGTTCGAAAATCTAAATTTATTATTTATTTATTATAAAAATTGCTATTAAAAAAAAAATAATCAAAATAGGACAAAGTAGAGGACTTTAGGGAGAAGTGATTGGTCCGACACCGACATAAAAGAAGATTCAACTTCATTTCTTCCACTTTCATTCACCTTGTTTGTTAACACGAGATAGGCCTATCCCTATATCGCACTAAGCCGGTAAATTACCAAACGAGAAATCTTAAAATCCGGGAACGGTGATCAACAAGTTATCAAAAATTATAATTATTTTTTTTCTCTAAAAATTTTGTTCAGGGGACAAACCGAATCTCTTCATCACATGTTTCAATGAAATATCGTGGATCTATGTCGAATTGTTAAGTCCATGTATCAATCACATGAATTTAGTTCCGTTCTGATGGAGTCAGGTCAATCAATTCAAGTAAATTCCATTAGGATTGGCCTTGAAACAATTCATTTCGTTGATATTTATCAAATCCAATATCAATAACTAAAATTTACCCTATACTTATACTCCTTAAGTAAATCAAAATTCCCGTTCCCCATAGGGCAGGGCCGCTAACCGGTATGAGTCGACTGCTTATAATATATATATAGATAAATAGATAGATCGATCTTATCCGTCTAGTGACTCATTCCGTAATTGAGTCAAATAGCCCTTTTAACTCAGTGGTAGAGTAACGCTATGGTAAGGCGTAAGTCATCGGTTCAAATCCGATAAGGGGCTTTTTGTCTTTTTTCATGTCCTTTTTCATAAAAAAACTTAAGTGGTAATATTCATTTATATTGAAATTGAAACGAGGAATAGAGATATTGTTGATTTGTAATAAAAAAAGTAACCGGCTTTATAATAATGGAATTATAAACTTAATTAGAAACTTTCGAATTTCACGATAATAAGTTATCCTTATAATGAGTTCGAGTATAGTAATTAGAATAGTAATTCTAGTTCTAAAAGAAAATTGAACATTTGTTTATTTTTGTTTATTATAAGGAGTAATGATAAGTAATGAGTAATGATAAGTCGTCTCTTAAATTGCCAAATATTTTTCTTTTACAATCTAATCCATTGTAAAGATTCGAAATCAACAAACTAAAAAGTAAGTGGACCTAACCCATTGAATCATGACTATATCCACTATTCTGATATTAAAATTTCAAATTCGATAGATATGAAATTCGAACAGTGGATCTTTGTTTATTTCATATTTCTTTCTTTGGACTCCGCAAGAATCCGTCGATATTTCCGATTCAATCTTCTTGTTCCTAGGTGTTCCATATGAAGAAAGGTTTAGTCCAAGTTACAAGACAAGAGATCTTTCCAATATCTTTCTTTTTCTTTGATTCCCGAACACAAGAAGATCTATTTTGATTTCTATCTAATATTTAATTTATATCTATATACGATTTCTATATATAATATAGAAGATTTATATATATATAAATCAGATCATGGCTTGATGTATCAAATATTTTCATATCGAGGCATACGATCTTTTTGTTTTGTTCCGACAATGTGAAGAGAGGGGGTGTAAGAAAGAAACTTTCATTTACAGTCTCCTATTATTTAATTTAATATTGTATTGAAGTATTGAATTTCAAAAATAGAAATTAGAAGAGTATTTATTTTTTTCAATCTCACGAACAAGATCCAAGAATAAGATTAGTTGATAGAGCGAGAGGAGTAGGTCTGGGTATCAGCCAGTAAGGGGAGAGGGGATC